CGTATAAGTAAAAAAGGGGTTTTTTCTCATTCAATGAGCATCTTGGCATTCTCCTTCTAGATGAAACATAGTAACTGGACTTTAATTCGTATTGTGGAGGGGCTATTATAATTCTAAGATGAAACATAGTAACTGGACTTTAATTCGTATTGTGGAGGGGCTAAAATAAAAAAAGAAAAATAGGCTCTCATTGCTATTCCCCAATCGGGAAGATATCATATAATATACATTTCATATGAGCAGAAACAATAGGATTCCTACTCTTTGATTGAATCCTTTTAGCTCATTTTTTTTTTAGCTATTAGATTTGAGATATATACGAAAATCTAACATACTTTTGGAATAAGAAAAGTATGAACAGAGAGGAAAAAAAGAAAAATGAAAAAGAATTAGTCAAAGAAGTATCAATATCTATCCGATACATTATTCACGTGTCAGGAACCAGATTTGAACTGGTGACACGAGGATTTTCAGTCCTCTGCTCTACCAACTGAGCTATCCCGACCATTTCCTGTGCATCATCCTAGCAGAGTACTTATATCTATGTCAATGAAAAGAACTAAAAAAGAAAATCTTACTTTCTTTGTAAATGTAAGGAAAAATATATGGACTATGAATGATTCAATAACGGAGATTCCTTGAACATATATAGTTCATATATGTTCATATCGTACTATACAAAACAAATGAGATTGGATTGGAAGAAGATACGAGGATTTCTATTCGAATCCATTTGTGAAAGAACAGAGTGAATGAAATGAGAAAGATATTTCATTTTGTTTGAGCTGAGCCAACTGATGAAAAAAAAAGAAAGAGGATGAGGATAAATAAAGAGCGAGGAAGTAAAATGGGCTTTTTATTGGGGATAGAGGGACTTGAACCCTCACGATTTGAAAATTCGACGGATTTTCCTCTTACTATAAATTTCATTGTTGTCGGTATTGACATGTAAAATGGGACTCTCTCTTTATTCTCGTCCGATTAATCTTCAAAAGATCTATCAAACTCTGGAATGAATCATTTGATCACTGAATATTCGAATTCGATTCTTTTTTCAACTTCAATTGGAATTGATTCACAATAACTCTTCAATTTTTCATAGATTTTTTGATCTCTATCATTCTAATTAATATAGAATAGAAATAGAAGATTTCTATTTTCATATATAGAGATACAGAATAGGATTCCATATCCATATAAGATTTGGGTTGTGATTAATCGTTTGCTATGTACAGTATGTATACAATATATATTTATTATATTATTATATATATATATATATATATATATATATATATATATATATATATAAATAATTTATATTTTTTTTTATTTTATATTTATATAGTAATACTATTATGTCAGATTTCTATATTCATATATAGAGATACAGAATAGGATTCCATATCCATATAAGATTTGGGTTGTGATTAATCGTTTGCTATGTCAGTATGTATACGTACGTATTAGGTATATAAGATTATCCTTTCTGTCATTTCGATAGAAGGATTTTAGCTACTAACGTAACGTAGTAAATTTCATTCGTTAGAACAGCTTCCATTGAGTCTCTGCACCTATCCCTTTTTATTATCATTTTCCATCTCTCAAAACAAAGATTTGGCTCAGGATTGCCCATTTTTAGTTCCAGGGTTTCTCTGAATTTGGAAGTTACCACTTAGCAGGTTTCCATACCAAGGCTCAATCCAATCAAGTCCGTAGCGTCTACCAATTTCGCCATATCCCCTTTCCTTTGAGACAAAGGATCCAGTTGTAATTCCATCCACCTCTTTTCATTGATCTTGGCCCTATTGAATTCATTAGGTAATGATTCCTATATCGAAAAAGTGTATGCTGCTATTTTATTTTTTTGCCCACCCTCTATTCTATATTCTATCATTTCATCTCTATTGGATGAACCCTATTTGTTTCAATATGAAATGATTCTATCATTGATGTATCCGCAATTCAATATGGATAGATATATCCCACATATATATATGCCTTTCCTCCTCCTTCATTTTTACAGTGGGGTTTGGAATAGTGGAACGGTCGATATTCATTCTTTTTTTTTTTCATTTCGAATTCTAATTTCATTGATATATTGATATTTTATTTCATATATATGAATATGGAATTGAATTTCTATTTCTATTTAGATATCTAATTTCTTTATATCTAAATAGTTTTCTTTTCTATTTTCTAAATAGAATATAAAATATATAACTAATAACTAAGAAATAGAATAAATTTAAAGAATCAATAAATGAAATAAAAAAAGAAGAAGAATCACTAGGTAATAGCTAAGATCCGATAGTTTCCTGTATTCCTATACACTATTGCTCTTATATCCGCCCGCTTAGCTCAGAGGTTAGAGCATCGCATTTGTAATGCGATGGTCATCGGTTCGATTCCGATAGCCGGCTCTTTTTCTTTATCGATTTTTTTATTTCCATAATTGAAAATCTCTACTCTCGCTTTCTCTAAATGTCGGGTCACCGAT